CTATATATATATTAAAGCAAATTACAAAAATAAAATATGGATTATAGAATTTATAATTTCAATATGAAGGTGGGTTGCCCGGGATTCGAACCCGGAATTAGTCGGATGGAGTAGATAATTTCTTTGTTATAGTTATATTAGTTATATAAAGAAAAATCCCTCCCCAAGCCGTGCTTGCAGTTTTCACTGCACACGGCTTTCCCTATGTATACATCATTTTACTTAGAAAGAGACTTTATTTAAAAAGTTGAATATTCAATTAATTTAACCCTTATTATATACTATTATATACTAACTATTATATACTATATAAACATTTCAGAATAGTATAAAATCCATGAATAAATTTTTAAAATAAAATTTAATTATTTGTAATCGGACATATCATTAATAATAAAAATATCCAAATACCAAATTCGACTTCTATATATTTCCTGTAAACTGTAAGAAATTTTTGGAAATGTCAAAAAAATAACGTTTTCTTTCAACATAAAAAATTCTTCTAATAATTCCGAGTCAAATCTTTTCAAAAAAGTACGTATAGTACTTTTGTGTTTCCGAGCCAAAGTTTTAGCACAAGAAAGCTGAAGTATATATTTTATTCGATACAAACTTTTTTTTTTTGAAGATCCACTATGATAATGATAAAAATTTCTGCATATAGACCCAAATCGGTCAATAATATTAGAATCTGATAAATCAACCCAAACTGGCTTACTAATGGGATGTCCTAATACGTTACAAAATTTAGCTTTAGCCAATGAAGCAATTAAAGGAATAATTGGAACAAAGGTATCGATTTTATTAATAGCATTATTAATTAGAAATGAATTTTCTAGTATTTTATTCCGTATTACTGAAGAATTTCTTCGCAAACTTAAAAGATAACCTAAAAATTCAAAAGAATGATTGGATAATTTATTTATATAAATCCTTCTTGTATAAAACCACAAAGAAAAATGCCATTGCCAAAAAGTAATTAAGTAAAATTTCCATTTATTCATGAAAAAGGGAGTCCCTTTTGAAGCCAGAATTAATTTTCTTTGATACCTAATATAATGAAAGCAAGGTTCCTTGAACACCCATAGGTTCTCTTGAAAATCCTTAACCTTTATAAAGACATTCATAAGATATTTTATTTTTACATAGAAATATATTCGTTCAAGAAAAACTCCAAAGGATATTGATCGTAAATGAGAAGATTGGTTACGTAGAAAGACGAAAATATATTCGTATTCACATACATGAGAATTATATAAGAATAAGAATAATCTTTGGTTACTTTTTGCAAAAAAAGAACTGGCTTTCTTTGGAGTAATAAAACTATTCCAATTTTTGTTGATAAAGAATCGTAATAAATGCAAAGAAGAAGCATCTTTTATCCAATATCGAAGAATTTGGACCAAGATTTCCGCATGGACCAAGTGGGGTATTAGTATATCTAATACTAAATTTAAATGTGAAAAACTGTCCTCTAAAAATGGAAATATTGAATGAATTGATCGTAAATTATGCAATTTTATTATATTTTTCTTTTTCTCTTCTAGACAAGGTATTAATCGTAGAGAAAATGGAATTTCCACAATAAAAGCAAGCCCCTCTGATATGATTTCAGAATACCAACTTTTGGTGCGCATCAAAAATGGAGTTTGATTAGAAAAAATAAAAAAATGATTCTGTTGATACATTCGAGTAATTAATCGTTTCACAATAAGTAAACTGAATTTATTGTCATAACCTAAACTTTCCGAATAAATAAAAATAGATCTACCGAAACTACGATCATGAGCAAATGAATAAATATATTCCTGAAAAATAAGTGGATATAGGAAACGGTGGTGTTGAGATTTTTCTAGCTGTAAATATTTTAGGATTTCCTTCATTTGAAATTTTAATCAAAAGTATAAAATTTTTTGGGTTATCAAATGATACATAGTACGATATAGTCAAAACAAGCTATTCTAGTCAGAATAGATACCTCGTAGACAGGTAAAATTATCAACAGATTATCTACCCTCCCCTTATTCCTATTCATTTACTTTCATTCGTCTATGTTATAGGATAAACAAGATGTTTAGAAATCTTTTATTTTATAAACCTAATCACTCTTTTGATTTAGGAAAAACTTTTTTAATCAATATACTGCTTCTTTTACACACGCATTTTCATTCCATACTAAAGAATGTTAATAGTTAGGATTCATTAAAAAATATAGATCCACTCATGAGGAAGAAGTCTTTCCCGTATCAGGCACTAATTTATTTTTAACGTCTAATTAGATTGGTAAATTATTCAAATTAAAAATAGAAGCTGGTTGCTTTTTTTTTTCTAATAATGAATTGAAGCCCTGGGGCCTTATCTGTCTATTCATCCGACCAAACTTTTTTTGTTCCGTTGCAAGAATTCAAAAAAAAATTTATACCAATCCTAGAGGAATAAAATATACTCAAAACTCTCTATTGATACGACATACTATTTTTTTTTCCATTTATTCCCTTTTATGGATCAGTCGTGGTCTTACAAACTAATGGTATGGACGAATTTTTCACTTCACCAAATGGGTAAAAGATTATAGTCGCACTTAAAAGCCGAGTACTCTACCGTTGAGTTAGCAACCCGAATAAAATTTAATTTAAATAAAGAAAAAGAAGATTCGACGAACTAATCAAATAAAATGCTAAGCTAATAAATCTATAAAAACAGGTTTTCTAAAAGATTCGAAACATCAACTAAAAATGATTTTATAGTAAAATACAAGAAATTATAATATAAAAGAAAAAATATACATGATTTTGTAAATTGATAAAGTACCTCTTGTGTTATTTACCCCTTTATATAATAAAAAAACCTTTTGTATCAAAAAAGGATCGTTTTTTAATTTCATCAATATAAATGTAATAAGCAAAGTGAATTCTTTGTTAGTTAACTAAGTTACAATGAAAATTACATAATTTAAGGAAATATCTAAATTTGATATTTAATAAGATGAATATACTAATCTTTTGTCATTCTAATCCATCGAATTCAACATAAACAATGATAAATATGAATACAGCAGAAAAAAGGAGGGGGATTAAAAAAATTAAATAACAAAAATTTCAACATTTGATTTATTCCTAAAAATGAAAAATAAACCATTAGTACTCATAACTCAAGTTGAATAATTATTCAAACAGTTAAACATAAAATTTTTAGTCACTTTTATTTACTGAGTAGTCTTTACTCCCTTATCTTTGTCTCATTTAAAACTCTACTTTAATTCTTTAATCTGATCCAGCCAATGAGACTATCGAGACAATGAAAATGGTGTTTACTTTTTATTAAATCCTTTATCATCCTTAATTTTTAATCATTGAGTTTAGACATTACTTCGGTGCTTCTTAATTATTTCAAAATGACAGCAACAGACCTTTGATTTCTTTTTAGCAAAGAATCCTATAGACAGTTAATTCTCGCGCTATACACTTTGAGTCAAAAAAGTTTTGATTAATTAAAACAAGTTTTCTTTTGAATTGGAAACTTGTTTGTTAAACTTGGATCTTTTATATTTCTATATCATATTAGCATTAACCCTAGATACTCTTCTCAAAAAATAAATTTATCCTTATAGCTTTACCGTAGACTATTTATAACCCAACAAAAATAGAGGGTTCAGATGTAACAGAAACGGATCGTGTCCTTCAAGTCACGCATTGCTTTCTACCACACCGTTTCAAACGAAGTTTTACCATAGTATTTCTCTAATTTGGAATGGGTATAGAATTGATTCAATTCAATCATATAATCATTAATAGTCATTAATTCAACTGTCCCCAGACATCGTAATCTAGGCCTTGTCTTTAGGCCTTTTCTTATATATTATTATGATTATGATGTATGTAACGATTTTTTCGTAAAAAGTCTTAGTAAGGGAACATATTTAACATACATAAATCATAATAAATCATATATATAAATAATAAATATATGTAGACAGACTAGATTAAATCATTTCCTACTTTTTCAAGGATTTCACTTATAACGATTCATTAGATCAAAAAAAGAAAATAAGAAAGAAATAAATTCTTTCATGCAATGTATAAAAAAATTTAGATGTGAATATTTATTCTTTTCATCTAAATTTTTTCATCTAAATTACAAAATAAAAAGGATAGAATAAAAACTCCTTGCCTCAATCATTACATAGATTCCAAATTTTTAATTAGAACTAAACACAAAATACCTAAATAAAAAATGAGATTCAAAGAAAAAATAGGTTCTAGTACATATTTATATATAATATAGAAATATAGAAATTATAGAAAACTTGATAATTTGTTAATGAGATTATAACACACACAAATTTAGAATAAAAAAGATAGGGTAACTCCTATCATTACCTTATCTTTTTTATGGAAATATAAAGGATATAAAAATTAGATGTGCTGGGACGAAAGGATTCGAACCTTCGACTAACGAGACCAAAACTCGGTGCCTTACCACTTGGCCACGCCCCATTTTAATTTATAATTTATGCCAAGAACCCATAATATTGATATTGCTATTAGTTCTTTGTCAATTCTAACCCAAATATATATAAATTGTTACTATAAATTTATTTATTTTAATTTTGATACATATAAATTATAGAATTAAACTTAATTTATTGATCATTACTATAGAATTAAATTAAGATATTGTATGAAAGGATAATTTATTTATATAAATCCTTTTAGAATATAAGGATTTTTTGTCTATCTTACTTTATTCTTTTTTACTTAAATTCTATCAAAAATTTAATTATCTCCAATAACAAAATGTTTGTTATGCTTAATACTGTTAATTTGATCTGTATTAATTCTGTCTTTTATTTGAATAGTTTTTCTTCGACAAATTGCCAGAAGCCTATTATTTTATAAATCCAATCATATATTTTATGCTAGTCATACTTTTGCTTTTTTTTTTTCTTCGCTTTTGTTTGGCAAGCTACTATAAGTTTTTGATGATATCCTTAGTTTAATAATATACTCGAAAATAAATTATTTCTTCGATAAAATTTTAAAAACTTAAATAAATATAAATAAAGTTATAAATAAAGACGGAAAGAGAGGGATTCGAACCCTCGGTAAACAAAAGCCTACATAGCAGTTCCAATGCTACGCCTTGAACCACTCGGCCATCTCTCCGACATAATAATTATATACCAAAAATTGAGCGAATAACGAATGATTCATATTCCATTCTATATTTTTGGATATATACGATAAATCCCGTTTAACTATACATTGCAAAACAAATAAAAATAGAAATTTTATTGATAAGACCTTTTCAATTATAGCCAATATCTTATTGCAAGTAATTCCGACAGCTGCAGGAAAAAACAGGCATTTACCTATTACATTACAAAAGTAATGTGATTTAATTTTTTTATTTATCTTGGTCTTCCAAGACACAAAATTCGGAGAAATTTTTGAAATAAATCGGTACTTGTTGAAGGTGAAGTTTGGAAATGGAACAATTTCTTCTATCGTGTATTCTTGATTAATGCAATCTAAGAATTATATTGAAGCGCATAATTAGTTAAAAATCATGAGGGTATTAAAAAAAATCTTTAATTAAATAAATTAATTTAATTAAATATATAAATTAATAACTAAATTATTCAAATTTATTGTAACATATACCGTGATCTGTTTTAGTAATGGCTGCTCGCGTAATTTGGCAGAAATCAAAAGCTAAAAAAAGATTTTATGATATTCAAATAGTTTGTTAAGCACCCAATGACTAACTATGTTATAATAAATTCGAACACTTGCCCCTGATTAACTTCTAGATCATAATTGTTCTAGTAAAGAACTAAAGAAAATAGATAAATGGGGAGATATAAAAATAGAAGAGAAAAACCAATTATAGAAATATCTCTCAAAGGTTTACTAATTATTTAACTGTTAACAGGTCCATTTGTATGTGTTGTCTGGAAAGGGGAGGACTTAATAATTATTCGTTCGTTGGAACTATAAATAAAAAATTTACCGTGTCATTTTTCAAAAACAATAGTTAAAGGACCTGATACTACCACTTGTATCTGGAAACTATAATGCCGATGTTCACGATTTCGATAGCTATACCAGTGATTTGTAAGAGATCTATAGAAAAGTATTTAGTGCCAATTTAAGTCAACTCTCCATCATATTCCTTTAGCTGAGCGACATGTATTTCTACGGTGCTTATTTTTCTAATACAGCCTTTTTGGTCACATAGTAAGTCAAGAAATATTGAATGGTGATGTGGTCGGGGGTTTCCGAAGAATACAAATAACCTCAGGTTTTTCAGATTTGACGAGCATCTGGAATAACTAGTGAATTACAACTATATTGTACTACAATTGATGCATGGGTCTTTGCAGCGTTAATGCTTTTTGCTGGTTGGTTTCATTAGAATCTATGTTAAATCATCATTTAACGGGGCTACTAGTACTTGGATCTATGGCAATATAATGTTTTTCACAGTTTAATGAATCTTCCATTTATTTAATTAGTTGGCTAAGAGATTATTTACGGTTAAATTCTTCACAACTTATCAATGGGTATAACCCTTTTGTTTTTATATGAAGAGTTTATCGGTCTGAGCGTGGATGTTATTATTTGTACATCTTGTTTAAACTACTAGATTTATGTTCTTAATTTTCTGGCTGGATATTGGCAGGAATTGATTGAAACTTTAGCATGGGCTCATGAACGCACACCTTTAGTCAATTTTATTTGATGGAAAGATAAACCTATGGCCCTTTCCATTGTGCAAGAAAAGTTGATTAGATTAGCCCATTTTTTTGTAGATTATATATTCACTTACGCGACTGTCTTTATTGCCTCTACATCAAGCAAATTTTGCTAATGAATGTGTATAATCTAATTTATTTCTGTGTATAATCTAATTTATTTCTATGGAGAGAAGTCCTTTTTTATATTTCTACATCTAGGATTCAACTTGTATCAACTAAATAGGACCTGAACCATTATGGCAAAAAAAAGTTTGATTCAGAAGGAAAAGAAGAGGCAAAAGTTGGCACAGAAATATCATTTGATTCGTCGATCCTCAAAAGAAGAAATAAGTAAAAAAGAAGAAATAGGTAAAGTTCTATCATTGAATGACAAACAGGAAATTTATGGGAAGTTACAATCCTTACCACGGAATAGTGCACCTACACGCCTTCATAACCGTTGTTTTTCAACCGGAAGGCCAAGAGCTAACTATCGAGACTTTGGATTATCTGGACACATACTTCGTGAAATGGTTTCTGCATGTTTGTTACCAGGAATAACAAGATCAAGTTGGTAAGGATTAACCTTTCATTTCATTTCTACGGTCGATGATCAGAATGTGCCCCTTTATTTATCATTCTGTATAAATAGTACGTTTATATAAAATGGTAAAGGGGCACATTAAATTCTTATTTTTTTATTATAATTATTTCCGCGCGGAGTAGAGTAGTTTGGTAGCTCGCAAGGCTCATAACCTTGAGATCACAGGTTCAAATCCTGTCTCCGCAACATCTTTGTTTTATTTTATCCACAAATTTGGTGTTTGGCTCTGGTAACTAGTAATTAATTATATACCATCCGGAGTAGTGGTAGTAAAGAGATAAAGGGAAGAGGTATAGACTCACTACACCATCATAACCAATTATACCCAATCCTTTAGTATATTCAAAATATTACTTTATCTTTACTTTATCTTGGGCGGATAGCGGGAATCGAACCCGCGTCTTTTCCTTGGCAAGGAGAAATTTTACCATTAAACTATATCCACATTTTTTATTCGTGATATACAATATATTCATACATATATTATCATATATATCCATATTCTATTTGTGCAGTGTCAGGTCAGAGACTCTCTTTCTTTAAAGTAGTTCCAATCATTTTTTTAATCTGAAATCTACTTAAAATTATATTGTATTTTTATACAAGAAGTTTGACCCCCTATAATTTTTGGAAGTATTTCATTTTTGGATCTAAGACCAAGAGGTTCGAGAGATGAAAGAATTAAGGATACCGACCAGAAAGATTGACCTAATCCATAATGATGTAAATACAATATTTTTGTTACTTGACTAACCATCAGGAGAAGCAAATACGATGGGTATGCTAATCAATAAGATTGATGAAGTAACAATTAAAGCAGTTAATTGGAAAACAAGAGTCATGCTTTTTATCCTCCAAGATACCAACAAAGACACTATACCATTTGCTATCAGCCAAAAACTTTTAAGAAAATACATCATCAAGGGATTTGAGTTTAACACAAATTTATTGTACTTATTACTACCCTTTTTACTACTATATTCGTACATTAAATAAAGTGAATTTTTATTTTACAAATGAAAATGCTGTATTCTATCTATAGATAGATCGGTAGATTCACACCTGAGATCTTTTGACCATTAATAGTGGTATCTACCCCCTATGGGCCCCATGTTATAATTATTTTTCGGAGAGATGGCTGAGGGGTTTAAGGCCCCGGTCTTGAAAACCGGTATAGTAAAGAACTATCAAGGGTTCGAATCCCTTTCTCTCCTTTTTTTTCATTGAATAAAAATTTATATATTTTTTTGCCCGGATTTGGCCAAGTAAAGGGAATAGTTCGGCTATCCCACCTAGCCAAGCCAGAAAAGTAGATTAAATAGAAATGAGTTGTAAAAAAATAAAAGAAAATACTTTGTCATTCCTATTTTAATTCAAGCCTTAAATCTTCTATCTCATTTCAATTAATAGGGGTCATATAAAGAATAGGCTCAAAATCACAATTAATTCCTTTTTTCAAATCTTGCCGCAGCTGCACGAGCCCTTACTGCATGCCACAAATGAGAAGAAGAATCTTAAAACAAAATGAGAGATAGCTAACCAACTTCTAGGAGAGACATAATTGACGTCATTAATCTCGGTAGCTACGCCCTCTATAGAATTTAAAGAACCTAAACTATAATATAGATAAGCTTCCCCAGACCATACATGTCCACTGATTATATCTTCTAAATAATCCACACTAATAATCCACCTTTAACCTTCCAATAAGGGGATTTTAATAAATAACCAAATATGATACTTGGGCTCCAGTAAGAAAAATTACCAACTTGACTCTTAACCCAAATATCATATATGCCCCCAAAATAAAGAATCTTGAGGACTAAAAGAAAAGCCCCTAGACCCAAATTAAATGAATACCCCAAATTGTGATCATTTTATTTCTATCTTTACATACATAACCAAAGAACGAAAAAGATTCTTTCAGTTGGGTCTAAGAAGTGTAAGTATTCCAGATACAAAGTATGGAGGGGGGGGGGAGGTATCTATAACTTTCCCCAGGCCCTACTCACCAACCTAAAATAGCTATTTCAAATAGGTTCATTGCTCCAGCCCCAAAATATGATTAATCCGGTATGGACTACATGAGTTCTTAGTAATTTACCGAACAAATGCTCGGTTTTATTATTTTTTCTAATTCTGTATAATTATAACATAACATATTATCTAATTAGTTCATTTTTTTGTTCTTAATATTATGACTGAGCTTTTCTTATAAAAACCCCTTATTGGATTTGAACCAATGACTTACGCCTTACCATGGCGTTACTCTACCACTGAGTTAAAAGGGCTTCTTATATTTAATTCTCAAATGAATTACTATAATATAGTAGATAAAATCTTTATATCAAGATATTATATATATGTAGTATAATCATAATGGTTTTAGTGGTTTGATTTTTGAATAATTAAATGGATTTGCCTAGCAAATTAAGGTAAAATTAATTATTTCAAGACCGACCTAAATTTTTTTATATTGACAATTTCAACAAACTCATCATACTATGATCAAAGTATGAGGACAGTCAGACAAGTTGGCCCCCATCGTCTAGTGGTTAGGACATCTCTCTTTCAAGGAGGTAAGGGGGATTCGAATTCCCCTGGGGGTAGGGTACTACTAAAATTAAAGGAAATTGATCATGGATTACCAATAAGTCTAAAATTTATTCTTGCTGGGTCGATGCCCGAGCGGTTAATGGGGACGGACTGTAAATTCGTTGGCAATATGTCTACGCTGGTTCAAATCCAGCTCGGCCCAATAATTAACTAATCTATCATGAGATGGTATAAACCCCTCTGTCCTTCAGAAATATCCCATACGAAGATAAAAAAAGAATCAAACGTTCTGTTAGATATCTTAATTTTCTTGGGATTGTAGTTCAAATTGGTTAGAGCACCGCCCTGTCAAGGCGGAAGTTGCGGGTTCGAGCCCCGCCAGTCCCGACGAACCCAATATGATATCCTATAAATACATCAATTTTTTTCTTTCTATCCTTAGGTGATTGTCAAAAGAGCAAGGTAGATTATAGAAAAAAAGACTGATAAATAAAGGAAATTTGGATTGATTGGGTCAGGAATAAAAATTGTGATTCGGTATGGATAAAAGAATTTACTATGTTATACTATTCAAGTCGTGGTGGTAGGTTTATTTGATAGATCAAATATTGTTATTCATTATATTGATCAGATTCAAGTTCAAGAGAGAGATAATTTATTTAATTTACAAATAAAATCTTTACCATCTTTAGTCTCTAGAAGATTAAATCCCTAATTATTGTGAAATCAAAAAACCAATTAGATTATGGAAATAAATATTCTTGCATTTATTACTACTACACTATTTATTCTAGTTTCTACTGCTTTTATAATTATCATTTATGTAAAAAGAGTCAGCCAAAATAATTAATTCATTTGAATTTTCAAATGAATTTGAATGAAACTTTCCTTCTGAATTCTTATCGAAATAAAAAATTGACTAAGTCAAATGAAAAGTATTTTAATTTCCCGCCTTAACTTTAATGAACTGAGCTGAGCGGACTATAATTATAATCGGCAGTACTCTAAGAGATAGATAGTATAATATAAAGAAATATATGAATCTTTTTACCATACTATCTATCTTTTAGTCTATAAAGTTGTAATTTAAAATAATTCTTATAGTAGGAATTATAAATTTTTTCTTTCCTTAGTAAATTCGCATAAGGAATCTTACTTATTTTTAACATCCGAACCGTGATATTAATAAATAAGTCGATTAAGCATAAATCGACCTTCTCAAATTAGAAATCAAACTACCTAATATGTGACCCGACCTGTCTGAGTCAATATCTTATTATTCCATAGTCTTTATATTATATGAATACTAAATCCGAACGAGGATTCACAATCTTTTCTTTTAGAAAATTTTCGACGATATACTTAGAATCAAACAAAGTATCAATGGTCCCTTTCCTATGCTTCTCTTCTAACGTAAAAAATTATGCAAATTATATCAGAAGAGAAGAAGAGATTTTGCGTTTTTGTTAATGTTGATTAGGCGACACCCGGATTTGAACTGGGGAAAAAGGGATTTGCAGTCCCATGCCTTACCACTCGGCCATGTCGCCAAAAGTATACAAAATATATTAAAATTCTCCTAGATTAGTTAATTTTTGAATAAAATATCATAAATTAACTAATTAAGTAAAAGTAAAGTAAAAATATCTATCTTCTCTGTGAATCTTTTTTTTTAACAACAAAAATCCGAGACTCTTAAATAATTTTCACGATAGACCATAACAATTATTTATAGGATTTAATGGTTCCTAAAAGTGGATTTATCTTTTTGACTATCTGTATTTAGTACAGTTATTTAATTTAGTAATCAAACATAGTAAGCAATAGAAAAGACTAATAACTTCTTCGTCTATCTATGGACAATCTACAGTAAAAGATAAGGTTCCATTGGAACAATTTTTTATTTTAATTTAGGGTTTCTCGTCTCTTTTTTTTTAACAAAAAAGAGGTAGTGGGGGAGAAATGACAAGAATATATTGGAATATAAATTTGGAAGAGATGTTGAAAGCAGGAGTTCATTTTGGGCATGATATTAGAAAATGGAATCCTAAAATGGTACCTTATATCTCTGCCAAGCACAAGGGTATTCATATTACAAATCTTATAAAAACTGCTCGTTTTTTATCCGAAGCCTGCAATTTGGTTTTTGATGCAGCACGTAGGAGAAAACAATTCTTGATTGTTGGTACAAAAAAGAAAGCAGCTAATTCAGTAGCATGCGCTGCAATAAAAGCCCGGTGTCATTGTGTTAATAAAAAATGGCTTGGCGGGATGTTAACGAATTGGTCCACTACAGAAAGGAGACTCCATCAGTTCAGGGATTTAAGAATAGAACAAAAAATGGGAAGGTTCAAACGCCTTACGAAAAGAGATGCGGCTGTGGGTAAAAGACAATTATCCCGTCTACAAACATATTTGGGCGGGATTAAATATATGACAGGGTTACCCGATATTGTAATCATCGTTGATCAGCATGAAGAATATACGGCTCTGCGAGAGTGTATCACTTTAGGAATTCCAACAATTTGTTTAATCGATACAAATTGTGATCCCGATCTTGCAGATCTTTCTATTCCGGCAAACGATGACTCTATATCTTCAATCCGCTTAATTCTTAATAAATTAGTATTCGCAATTTGTGAGGGCCGGTCTAGCTATATATGAAATCCTTGATTAATAATAAGACAAATAACTTTTACTTTGAAAAATTTTGATGAATTTCTGGAATCGGTTATTATTTATTAATTTTTTTAATAAAATCGATAAAAATTACTGGGGATATTATGTGATTAGTTAGTATTCAAAAGATTTTTGGATATTTTAAATATCCAACTCAAATAGACAAATAGATAGTTGAATCAAACTAATTTTGTTTAAAATTTTATTTTTTTATAAAGCAATATGTATGAATGTGTTATTTTGTTTCATTAATACACTAAAAGGGTTATATGCTATATCCGGTGTGAAAGTGGGCCAACATTTCTATTGGCAAATAGGAGGTTTCCAAGTCCACGGTCAAGTACTTATTACCTCTTGGGTTGTTATTGCTATTTTATTAGGTTCAGCTACTATAGCTGTTCAGAATCCATAAATCATTCCGACCGAGGGTCAAAATTTCTTCGAATATGTTCTTGAATTCATTCGAAATTTGAGTATTACTCAAATTGGAGAAGAATATGGGCCTTGGGTTCCTTTTATTGGAACTATGTTTCTATTTATTTTTGTTTCTAATTGGTCAGGAGTTCTTTTACCCTGGAAAATCATAGAATTACCTCATGGAGAATTGGCCGCACCTACAAATGATATAAATACTACTTTTGCTTTGGCTTTACTTACGTCAGTGGCATATTTCTATGCAGGTCTTAACAAAAAGGGATTAAGTTATTTTGGGAAATATATTAAACCAACCCCAATTCTTTTACCCATTAATATTTTAGAAGATTTTACAAAGCCTTTATCGCTTAGTTTTCGACTTTTTGGAAATATCTTAGCAGATGAATTAGTAGTTGTTGTTCTTGTTTCTTTAGTACCTTCGGTGGTTCCTATCCCTGTTATGTTCCTTATGTTATTTACAAGTGGTATTCAAGCTCTTATTTTTGCAACTTTAGCCGTGGCTTATATAGGCGAATCTATGGAGGGTCATCGTTGAAATAGTCTTTTTTAGCTTAGTACAAAGCAATATAGGTGCCTTTCAAGATAATTTACTTAATAAATAGACAAGACAAGACTTTATATATTATAGAAAAGGAAGAAAAAATAAATAAATTTATTATAGAATCCAATTAAATTTAATAATTTACATTATGGAAAAAAAAAGACATGTCTATGTAATATTAGATATTGACTAACTTATATATAAACTAAAGATATATTTTATTTACTACTGTGTATGGATTCAAATAGAAGTTTTCATATTGTTATGGCGATGAAAAATTTATGAATTTACAAAAACTGTGTGGATATAAACTAAAAAAGAGATATCGAAGTAGTTTGGATTAGTCAATAAAGATTTTTACTTAAATTATAAATTATTAGTTACTTCGACTAATGATTTTATTGATGAAATAATTAAATTATAATTCATTGACAGATTGTATCATTAACCATTTCTTTTTGTTGATACGAGGAACTTATTATGAATCCCCTGATTTCTGCTGCTTCCGTTATTGCTGCTGGATTGGCTGTAGGGCTTGCTTCTATTGGACCTGGAATTGGTCAAGGGACTGCTGCGGGTCAAGCCGTAGAGGCTATCGCAAGACAGCCCGAGGCAGAGGGAAAGATACGAGGTACTCTATTGCTTAGTCTAGCTTTTATGGAAGCTTTAACGATTTATGGATTGGTTATAGCATTAGCACTTTTATTTACGAATCCTTTTGTTTAATCTTAGAAAAAAATGATTTTCTATTATTTTATTGTCTTGGACTTTTGTGGTGTGCTTTTTCAAATTAGATCAAGATTTTATTCCTATAATTCCTTATTGTTTAAAAAATAACCTATAGCAAGCACGGGCTAATTTGCAGACGAGGAATTAGCATGCCTACTCTTTTTTATTTTTCCGTTCGTAGTCAATATATATATTTTTATGAAGTGTTGTAACACTCAAAGAATAGTTCATATTTATACTTTGATAACTTGAATATTTTTTACTTGATTTCATTAAAAAAAAAAAAGAATAAAATAATTAAGAATAAAGTAATAGGGACAAGGTGATAGAAAAAGAACTCTAGTCAATTTTTTAATCAATAGGAAATTATATAAAAAATATAATGGATTTGTTCATTTCTTTGAGCCACTGGTTATCCGCTGGGAGTTTAGTATTTAATACCGATATTTTAGCAACAAATCCAATAAATCTAAGTGTAGTGATTGGTATATTGATTTTTTTTGGAAAGGGAGTGTGTGTGAGTTGTTTATTTCAAGAATAGGCTGGATCTAATTAGCTGTACCTTCTTTATGTTATAATTAGGAAAGAAAGGTGCACGATCTTTCGCGAATTACTTCTTAAATTATTATATGTAAGAACCATAGCATTTCGTGATTAATTGGCAAATCTACTTTGATTCTCTTAGCATCCAACTAGGAGCTATTAAGATGGTTAAAG